AATGGAGTGCCTGATAAAAGGGTTGCCTTGATAGGGCAAATAATGTGCCCCCCACCTCCGTTACATTTGATAGAATCAAACTATCCCTAGAAATTTCAAAAATTCCTGTACCTCTTATACTTAAATGTAAATTGGTCAGCTAAACTAAGCTATTGGGTTCATACCCCGGAAATAAAGGATCACACCTTTCCTATTTAATCTGACACTTAAACAAGATATTATTCGGCTCGTCCCTCGCCCTGGGGACATTAATGGCCATTTCTTCCTATTCTTGACTAGGAATATGAATAGGTTTAGAAATTAACCTCCTATCTTTTATCCCGCTGATCAGAGTGCCCAAGAATTCTTATTCTTCTGAATCTGCCCTAAAATACTTTATTGCCCAGGCCTCAGCCTCAACTATACTCCTTCTTGCTCTTGTTATCCTTTCTTCAAAATCTCCGTATCTGATAGCAAACAATGACTTCGCAATAACCATCCTCAATACCTCACTTCTACTGAAAATGGGGGCTGCCCCCCTCCATTTCTGGTTTCCAGAAGTAATAGAAGGATTAAGATGATCAAATGCTGCTATCCTCCTGACCTGACAAAAAATTGCCCCAATAGTTTTACTTATTTATTCAAATAAAACCATAATTCTTATGTTCACAATTATTATCTCATGCATAGTGGTGAGAGGAATTTTAGGTCAAAATCATTTAAGACTACGAAAAATCATAGCTTACTCGTCCATCAACCACATTGGCTGGATAATCGCGGCTTCCCTTTTCATGGAAACGATCTGATTAGCATATTTCATTATCTACACATTAATCACCCTAAATATTGTAGTAATGTTCGGAAAACTCAATATCTTCTACATAAAGCAACTTATCTTATCCATAAGATACGAACCCCTAGTAAAACTTTTCTTTATTCTAAACTTTTTATCACTAGGGGGACTGCCTCCATTTTTAGGATTCTTCCCTAAATGACTCACAATCCAAATTATAACCGATAACCAATTTTTCTTACTAGGAATCATCATAATTGTTGCAACACTCGCAACCCTTTTCTTCTATATACGAGTTACCTTCAGAACTTTTCTACTTTCATCAAATTCTATCGTAAGTCTACCACAGACCTTTGTTCATAAACCTACCATTATAACAGCTAATCTTGTAACATTGGCAAGATTAATTTTATCCACTTTGGTATTCAACCTTTTTTAGCCAAGGATTTAGGTTAAAGTAAACCCGTGACCTTCAAAGTCACTAATAGATTAAAAATCTAAGCCTTAGGGAAATCCCTCCTTCAAATTTGCAATTTGATATCATTTTTGACTATAAAGCTGGTAAAAGAAATTTATTCGTAAGTAAGTTTACAGCTTACCGCCTATGCCTCAGCCATTTCACCGAACAAGTGATTATTCTCCACAAACCATAAAGATATCGGTACTCTTTACTTTCTCCTAGGAAGATGATCAGGCATAGTGGGAACTTCCCTCAGAATTCTAATTCGAGCCGAACTAGGAAACCCTGGCTCCCTCATTGGGGATGACCAAATTTACAATGTAATTGTAACTGCCCATGCATTCATTATAATTTTCTTTATGGTTATGCCCATCATAATTGGTGGATTCGGAAACTGATTAGTTCCATTGATACTCGGTGCCCCCGACATAGCATTCCCTCGAATAAATAACATAAGATTTTGACTCCTTCCACCATCCCTTACTTTTCTTCTTATAAGAAGAATAGTTGAAAGTGGGGCAGGAACAGGGTGAACAGTTTACCCCCCTTTATCATCCAATATTGCCCACAGAGGAGCTTCTGTTGACTTAGCAATTTTTAGCCTTCATCTTGCAGGAATCTCATCTATTCTAGGAGCTGTAAACTTTATCACTACCGTAATTAATATACGAGCAACAGGAATTACATTCGACCGGATACCTCTTTTTGTCTGAGCTGTAGCCTTAACAGCCCTTCTTCTTCTTCTATCTCTTCCTGTTCTTGCAGGAGCAATCACAATACTCCTTACTGACCGAAACCTAAATACAACCTTTTTTGATCCGGCCGGAGGGGGAGACCCTATTCTTTACCAACACTTATTTTGATTTTTTGGTCACCCGGAAGTATATATTTTAATCCTTCCAGGATTTGGTATGATCTCTCACATTATTAGCCAAGAAAGAAGAAAAAAAGAAACTTTTGGGACACTGGGAATAATCTACGCTATAATAGCAATTGGATTATTGGGCTTCATTGTATGAGCTCACCATATATTTACTGTAGGTATAGATGTTGATACCCGAGCCTACTTCACCTCAGCAACAATAATTATTGCTGTCCCCACAGGAATTAAAATCTTTAGATGACTAGCAACCCTTCATGGTACACAAATAAATTACTCCCCCTCTATACTCTGAGCCTTAGGCTTCGTGTTTCTATTCACGGTAGGAGGTCTTACAGGTGTAGTTCTTGCCAATTCTTCAATTGATATTATTCTTCACGACACCTACTACGTAGTGGCTCACTTCCACTATGTCCTCTCTATAGGAGCTGTATTTGCTATTATAGCCGGATTTGTCCATTGATTTCCTCTATTCACAGGACTTTCCTTAAACAACAAATTCCTAAAAATTCAGTTTCTTACTATATTTCTTGGAGTAAACATAACCTTTTTCCCTCAACACTTCTTAGGGCTAAGAGGTATACCTCGACGGTACTCTGATTACCCAGATGCTTACGCAACATGAAATATTATTTCCTCAATTGGCTCCCTGATTTCCCTAGTAAGAATCGTAATCTTCCTATTCATTATATGAGAGGCATTTACAGCAATACGAAAGAGAATCTCCCCCTTAAGAATATCCTCATCAATTGAGTGATATCAGCTTATACCCCCTGCCGAACATAGATATTCTGAACTTCCTATACTATCAAACTTCTAATGTGGCAGAATAGTGCAATGGACTTAAACCCCATATATAAAGATTCCTTTCTTTAGAAATTGCTACCTGAAAAATAATTCTTCTTCAAGATAGAGCATCCCCGCTAATAGAACAGCTTTCCTTCTTTCACGATCATACCTTAATAATCTTATTGATAATCACCGTTTTAGTAGGATATTTAATATCAAGTCTATTTATAAATAAATATAATTATCGCTACCTACTTGAAGGTCAAACAATTGAAGTAATCTGAACAATTTTACCAGCAGCAACTTTAATTTTTATTGCCCTTCCTTCTCTTCGTCTTCTTTATCTCCTAGACGAAATTAATAATCCTCTTGTTTCGATAAAAACAATTGGTCACCAATGATACTGATCATACGAATATTCTGATTTCAAAAGAATTGAATTCGACTCCTACATAATTCCTACTTCTGATCTCAAAAAATATAACTTCCGTCTCCTAGATGTGGATAATCGAGCTGTACTCCCTTATAATTCCCAAATTCGACTTATAGTAACAGCAGCAGATGTTCTCCACTCCTGGACAATCCCAGCCCTAAGAGTAAAAATTGATGCAACTCCGGGCCGATTAAACCAAGTAAGTTTCCTTCTTAATCGAACAGGATTGTTTTTTGGCCAATGTTCTGAAATCTGTGGAGCAAACCATAGATTTATACCCATCGTAATTGAAAGTATTTCTCCTCCATTTTTCATTAAATGAATCTCTAAAATAAGAAATTCCTCATTGGATGGCTGAAAGTAAGTAATGGTCTCTTAAACCACTAAATAGTAAATTAACATCTACTTCCAATGAAAGGCTTAGTTAAACCAATAACATTAACTTGTCAAGTTAAAATTACTTAAAAGTAACCTTTAATTCCTCAAATAGCACCTATCAATTGATTATCCCTTTTAATAATCTTTTCAATCATCCTTGTTATTGTTAGAATCCTGAACTATTCCATTCAATACTTATTTCCTAGTAGATACATAACTAACAAAATTCATAATCTAAAAAACTGAAAATGATAACTAACTTATTTTCGTCTTTCGACCCATCAGCTTCCTTACACCTCCCCATTAACTGAACAAGTGTAACAATATGTTTCATTCTCATCCCTTTAACCTTTTGATTAATCCCAACTCGAATCGCATCCCTCTGAAGGAAAATTTTGTTAGCTTTACATAAAGAATTCCAAACCCTCATTGGAAAGGGATTCTCGGGAAGAACTTTTATCTTTATTTCCTTATTCACCCTTATTCTTTACAATAACTTCCTGGGGTTATTTCCCTATGTATTCACAGGAACAAGTCACTTAGTAATAACCTTGACACTTGCCTTACCTCTCTGATTAAGTTTTATAATTTTCGGATGAATCAATAACACAATTCACATGTTAGCACACCTGGTTCCCCAGGGGACTCCTCCTGCCCTTATACCCTTTATAGTATGCATTGAAACTATTAGTAATTTAATCCGTCCAGGAACATTAGCTGTTCGACTTGCTGCAAACATAATTGCAGGACACTTATTACTTACCCTTCTTGGGAATACAGGATCTATAATTCCTAATTCCATTTTAATTGTTCTCTTAGGAGCCCAAATCCTTCTTCTAGTATTAGAGGCGGCAGTAGCTATCATCCAATCCTACGTATTTGCTGTCCTAACAACATTATATTCTAGTGAAGTAATCTAATGAGACACAAGAATCACCCTTTTCACCTTGTAGACGCAAGTCCTTGACCAATTCTGGGAGCATTCTCAGCCATAATCACCATAGTTGGAATCATTAAATGATTCCATTTATTCAATTATAACCTCCTACTTCTAGGTTTCACAGTAACAAGTCTCATCATATATCAATGATGACGAGACATCTCCCGAGAAGGAACTTTTCAAGGTCTCCATACCTACCCAGTAGTAATAGGACTCCGATGAGGAATAATTCTTTTTATCACCTCAGAAGTATTCTTCTTCATCTCCTTCTTTTGAGGATTCTTCCATAGAAGCTTAGCTCCAACAATTGAGCTAGGGATAAACTGACCCCCTAAAGGAATCACCCCCTTCAATCCTCTTCAAATTCCTTTACTAAATACTTTAATTCTCCTCTCCTCAGGTCTTACTGTTACCTGAGCTCATCATAGATTAATTGAAAATAACTTTAATCAAGTAACTCAAGGATTATCTCTTACAGTTATTCTAGGTATCTACTTTACCCTTCTACAAGCTTACGAATACAAGGAAGCACCATTTACTATTGCAGATGCAGCCTATGGTTCCTCATTTTTTATAGCAACTGGATTCCACGGAATCCATGTTATTATCGGAACAACCTTCCTAGCAGTATGTCTACTTCGCCATACTAAAAATCACTTCTCTTCCATTCATCACTTTGGATTCGAGGCTGCAGCATGATACTGACACTTCGTAGACGTAGTCTGATTATTCCTTTATATTTCTATCTACTGATGAGGTAGATATTTATGTAATATAAAATATTATATTTGACTTCCAATCAGAAAATCTAGCAATAGCATAAATAATATTTATTTTAATAGCCTCTGCGTCCATTATTATCCTCATTCCTATTTTAATAATTTGAATTTCAAGAATTATCTCCAAAAAAACCTTCATAGATCGAGAAAAAAGATCTCCATTCGAATGTGGATTTGATCCAAAGAGATCCTCTCGTCTCCCATTCAGCCTTCAATTCTTCCTAATCGCCGTAATCTTCCTCATCTTCGATGTTGAAATTGCCCTACTAGTACCTCTTATTTCTATTATAAAAATCTCTAAAATTAGATTACTAATTTCTATCTCATCATTCTTCATCTGAATTCTCCTAGTAGGACTCTACCACGAGTGAAATCAGGGAGCCTTAGAATGAGCCACTTAGGATAATAGTTAAACATAACATTTAATTTGCACTTAAAAAATATTGATCATTCAATTTATCTTAAATAAGAAACAAATAATTGTATTTAGTTTCGACCTAAAATTTTGATGAAATCATCCTTATTTTTAACTGAAACCAAAAAGAGGTATACTACTGTTAATGGTAAAATTGAACAAAATTCCAGTTAAAGAGACAAGAAATTCAGGAATAAGCTTCTAACTTAATTCCCTAGTGGTGCAAATCCATTAATGTCTCTATTTATATAGTTTAAAAAAAACATTACTTTTTCATAGTAAAATTGGATTTTATCTTGTAAATATTTAAAGATCAATAGATCACCTGGATATCTTCAATATCATGCTCTTTTTAAGCTATTTAAACAAAAAATTCCTAAAACCAAAAATACAATCCACATAACAGCTAACACGAGAAAAACCTTCAAGTTATTTTCATGCAAAATCTGCATAAATTTTGATCAACCTCTTAATCTATAATAAAAATTCTGACCACCTAAATATTCTGATCAACCTTGATCAATCCCCCCATACACTTCCTTCCCAATATCTAAAGGATAATAATTAACACCATAGGTTGATAAATAAGGTATATTTCACATCGAACCAAAAAATAATGTTCTATAAATCATTTTAAATGATTTAGAATTCAAACCTAAAGAAAATTGAGCCAACTCAAAACCTACCCACCCACCAATTATCACAACCAATGCAGTCATTATCTTCATAAAAAAGGGTAAACAAATTAAATAAGGAGTCGTCAATATTATTCACCTCAGTAAACTTCCTATCAAAACAACAAAAAAAATAATTCCAACCATTCCCTTAATTATAACTCAACCTAAATCATTAACCGAATGAAAACTATAAAAATTATAATCACCTCTCACTACATAATAAATAAGCCGAAATGTATAAGCAACCGTTAAACCTGTTGATACAAAATAAATTGTATACACATAAATACTCAAAAAATCTATTGAAACAACTTCTAGAATCAAATCCTTGGAATAAAATCCTGATAGAAAAGGTAAACCACATAATGATATATTACAAATAATAAAAAATATACAAGTCAAAGGTATTTGGTTGATTATTCCTCCCATAAAACGAATATCCTGCTTATTTCCCATTCCATGAATTATAGCCCCTGCACACATAAACAACAAGGCCTTAAACAAAGCATGAGTAAGCAAATGATAAAAAGCCAACACATACCCCCCTATTGACAAAATACTTATTATCAAGCCAAGCTGGCTTAAAGTCGATAAAGCAATAATCTTCTTTAAATCAAACTCGTATCTTGCTCCCAATCCAGCCATAAATATCGTTAAGCTACCAACAAATAATAAAACTGTCCTTACTCAAAATCCTATACAAAAATTAAAACGAATTAACAAGTAAACCCCTGCAGTTACCAAAGTAGATGAATGAACTAAAGATGAAACAGGTGTAGGAGCTGCTATAGCAGCCGGTAACCAAGAAGAAAAAGGAATCTGAGCCCTCTTAGTTATCCCAGCAAATAATATCAAAGCCACAATAATATCTATTTCAAATCTCCTATTTATTATATCTAAAAAATAAACATAATTCCATCTACCAAAATTTAGTATCCAAGCAATACTTATTAAAAAAGCTACATCACCCAAACGATTTGTTAATGCAGTCAACATCCCAGCATTATAGGACTTAACATTCTGATAATAAATAACTAAACAATAAGAAACCAATCCCAATCCATCCCACCCTAAAAGAATCCTAATCAAATTTGGTCTAAAAATTAATAATAATATTGAAGCTACAAACATAGCCACTAGCATAATAAAACGATTTATTCTTAAATCCCCTTTTATGTATTCAAGTCTATAAAACACAACTATTGAAGAAATAAACAAAACAAATCCCGAAAACAACAAAGATATCCAGTCTAAAAGAATTGATATCACAATTCTACACGAATTGATTCTCACTATCTCAATCTCAATAACAATTCTATAATCACAACTCATAAAGTTAAAACTAAGAAATAGTCTTAATAAACTAAAAATAAAAAATCTAAAAAAATAAATTAAACATACGGAAATTACCTAGGGTACGCCTACATCTTTGACTCCACAAATCAACATTTTTTTTAAACTACCTAGGTAACTTCATAAAGTTATGAAATCCCCCTTAAAAATTAAAACATTTAGAGGAAACCAGTGCATAAATAATAATAAATATTCTCGAACACTCCCCATTCTAAAAGAATATAATCCTCTAAATAACTTCCCATGCTGTCTATAAGCATATAAGAACAACCTATACGCAGCTCTAAAGAAAGAAATTAAAGATATAAAAATTATACAATAGACTCTTCAAGACACCAATCTATTAATAAGTATAATTTCCCCCAACAAGTTTAAAGAAGGAGGGGCAGCTATATTTGAAGAACTTAAAAGAAATCATCATAAAGATATTCTAGGTATTAAATTAATCAATCCCTTGTTTAAATAAAGTCTTCGTCTTCCTATTCGTTCATATGAAATATTAGCTAAACAAAAAAGGCCGGAAGAACAAAGGCCATGGGCCACTATTATAGCTAAAGCTCCCCTCAAACCTCAGTAATTTAAAGTTATAATTCCCCCCATAACCAAGCCTATATGAGCAACTGAAGAATAGGCAATTAAAGCCTTCACATCCCTCTGTCGTAAACAAATCAGTGAAACAAAAAATCCTCCAACCAAACCAATCACAATAAAAATCATATTTACCTTCATTGCTACAGGAATCACAATCTGTATTAATCGTATAAGACCATATCCCCCCAACTTCAACATAACCCCAGCCAAAATTATTGAACCCGAAACCGGAGCCTCAACATGGGCCTTTGGAAGTCACAAATGAACAAAATATATAGGTATTTTAACCAAAAATACCATAGTTATACAAACATAAAATATAAAAAACCCAACATCATAATAAAAAAAGAAAAAGTCCAAAGTCCCATTAATCGAATAATAATAAAAAATTGATACCATTATAGGTAAGGAAGCAACCAAAGTATAAAATAACAAATAAACCCCTGCTTGAATTCGTTCAGGCTGATATCCCCAACCAATAATTAAAACCAGGGTAGGAATTAGCCTAAACTCAAAAAATAAATAAAATACAAATAAATTCATAGAAGCAAATGTACAAAATAAGGAAATTATCAAAACTAATAAAGTAAAAAGATACATTTCAGGGTAATACCCACTAGTGTATAAACCAGATCTAGCCATAATCATCAAAGAACAAATTCATAATCTCAATATAATCATCACGTAAGATAGCAAATCCACTCCTCAAAAATACCTAATATTCTGAAAAGATCATCCTAAAGATGATCCTCCCAAAAATAAAAAAATCAAACACATAAAAATACACTGATTAAACCAAAATCCCTTCTTTACAAATCTCAAAGGAACCATAAAAACTATTATAAACAAAAATTTTATCATAACAACCTAAATGATTCCATATAATCATTCCCATAAGTTCGTATAAGAAGAACAAGAATTGATAATCCTAAAGCTCCCTCGCAAACTCTAATAGTTAAATAAACCATCAAAAAATAAAATTCCCATCCAAATACACACAAATGTACATATAGACCCAAAAATAAAGAAACCACAACAAATTCCAGACTCAATAATATCAAAAGTATATGCTGTCGATTCAAACAAAAGGATAACATGCCTATTAAATATATAAATACAAATATTATAATTAAAATTTCCATTAGTTTTAATAATTTATATAAAATACTGGTCTTGTAAACCAGAAAAAAGATACCCTTTTAAAACTTCAGAAAGAAAACCTCGTTCTACCATTAATCTCCAAAATTAATATTCTTATTAAACTACTTTCTGAACTTATGACAACAACCCTTTGCGTATCCGTTTTAAATGCAGCATTACTACCCATCGTAAACCATCCCTTATCTTTAGGACTTATTCTCCTTATTCAGTCAATTCTAATTGCCTTAATCTCCGGATGAATAAACCTAACATTCTGATACTCCTACATCATATTATTAATTATAATTGGAGGGATATTAGTTCTTTTTATGTATATAACCAATGTCGCCTCCAACGAAAAATTTAAATTTTCCCCATTCATTTTGCTGTTCACAACCTCAGGAATAATATTATTCATTATATCCCTTCCATTCACCGATCAATGACTTATCAACTCCAAAACTCTTATAGATGAAATTATCTTATCACCTTACCCACTTGGATCCTTAAATAAATACCTAAACTTTCCCGCCATCCTCGTTTCAGCCTCATTAATTATTTATCTCTTAATCACCATAATTATTGTTATTAAAATTATTAATATTAAACATGGTCCTCTACGACACCCCACCTAATGAAAATACCCATCCGAAAAATCTCCCCAGTAACAAAAATTATTAATAATTCCCTCATCGATCTTCCTTCCCCGTCTAATATTTCTGCATGATGAAACTTTGGTTCCCTACTAGGGCTTTGCCTAGGAATCCAAATCATTACAGGAATTTTCTTATCCATACATTACACTGCAAATGTAGACCTCGCATTTAATAGAGTAATTCATATCTCCCGAGATGTCAATTACGGTTGATTACTCCGGACAATCCATGCTAATGGTGCTTCCTTCTTCTTTATCTGCCTGTACCTCCACGTAGGTCGTGGTTTATACTACGGATCATACAACCTTGAACTAACTTGAACAGTAGGAGTTCTTATTCTATTCTGCGTAATAGCTGCAGCCTTCCTAGGATATGTATTGCCTTGAGGACAAATGTCATTCTGGGGAGCCACGGTTATCACCAATTTATTATCAGCCATTCCCTACCTAGGAACAACAATTGTGCAATGACTATGAGGGGGATTTGCTGTTGACAACGCAACACTTACACGCTTCTTCGCCCTCCATTTCCTTTTGCCGTTCATTGTAATTGCCCTAGTTATAATTCATTTGTTGTTCCTTCACCAAACAGGCTCAAATAACCCTCTAGGAACAAATAGAAACTTAGACAAAATTCCATTCCATCCTTACTACTCATACAAGGATATCTTTGGATTTGTTGTAATAACAACTCTTCTCACGCTACTCATCCTAATCAACCCAAATCTACTTGGAGATCCAGAAAATTTCATCCCAGCAAATCCTCTAGTCACCCCAATTCACATTCAACCAGAATGATACTTTCTTTTTGCTTACGCAATTCTCCGATCAATTCCTAATAAACTAGGAGGAGTAATTGCCCTCTTAATATCCATTGCTATCCTCCTAATCATCCCATTCATTAATAAAAAAAAAATTCAAAGAACTCAATTTTATCCAATCAACAAACTTCTATTCTGATCATTCGTGGCAATTATCGCCCTCCTTACCTGAATCGGAGCCCGTCCTGTAAAAGATCCTTATATCTTAACCGGACAAGTTCTTACCATCCTCTACTTCACCTACTTCGCAATCAACCCATTAATTCACATAGTATGAGATTATTACATTTTTAAAAATTAGCTAATGAACTTGTTCAAGTGTGTATTTTGAAAATACAATAAAGAGTAAATCCTCTATTAGCTTACTACTAAATTTTATTCACTAAATTAATCAGGCACAAATGAAAATTTTTATGCCCAAAAAAAATAACAAATAATTTAAAACAACCGGTAAATACCTTTTCCATGCCAAGTACATCAACTTGTCATACCGATAACGAGGTAAAGTTCCCCGAACCCAAACCCACAAAAATGATACAAATCCCAAGAGAACAAAAAAAATGTAAACTTCAAAATTTGATCCTAAAAACAATAAACAGCAAAGTATCCTCATAAATAGAATCCTAGAATATTCAGCCAAGAAAATCAAAGCAAATCCACCTCCTCTGTACTCAACATTAAATCCTGAAACCAACTCCGACTCTCCTTCCGCAAAGTCAAAAGGAGTCCGATTGGTCTCAGCCAATCTCGAAACAAATCAAATTATACATAAAGGTAAACACAAAAAAATAAATCATTCCATCCTCTGATAAATCTTGAAATCCAAAAGATTAAGTCCCATGACTAGGATCAAAAATGATAATATCGTAAGTGCTAACCTTACTTCATAAGAAATAGTCTGAGCAACGGCTCGCAAACTCCCAAGCATTGAATAATTCGAATTTGATGACCAACCAGCCAACATAACTGTATAAACTCTTAAACTTGCACAGCACAAAAAATACAAGGCACCCAACCTAAACCTAAAAAATATACTAAAAAAAGGAACACATAGCCAAACTAAAAGAGAAAGAAATAAATTAAAAACAGGAGAAAAATAATACAAGTAAAAATTTGATATAACAGGATAAGTCTGCTCCTTTGTAAATAACTTAATTGCATCTCTAAAAGGTTGGGGTACCCCAATAAAGCCCACCTTATTTGGGCCCTTACGCAACTGGATATAACCTAAAACCTTACGCTCAAGTAAAGTCAAGAATGCTACCCCAATTAATACACCCACAATTAAAATTAAAACTCCATACAACAAGAAAAACAAATCCCAATAATATATTATTACCTGTATTTCCATACATTCGTAAATTCTAAATTTACTGCACTAATCTGCCAAAGTAATATCAATTTCCAAATTCAAGTTTTTAAAACTAATACCTGGTCCTTTCGTACTAAGATATTAAATCTCTCTAAAGATAGAAACCAACCTGGCTCACGCCGGTTTAAACTCAGATCATGTAAAATTTTAAAAGTCGAACAGACTTAACCTAATAGCTCCTACACCAAAAGTTCATTTTAATCCAACATCGAGGTCGCAAACTAATTTATCGATAAGAACTCTCCAAATTAATAACGCTGTTATCCCTAAGGTAATTTAATCTTATAATCACTAATCGTGGATCAATAATTTACAAATCAGTAAATACAAGCTAAAAAAAGTTACACAAATTTTTCTATCACCCCAACAAAATAACCTACCTAAAAATTAAATAAATAAACCTAAAATCAACCAATAAGCAACTTATAAAATTCTATAGGGTCTTCTCGTCCCTTAAACCTATTTTAGCTTTCTTACTAAAAAATTAAATTCTACTCCTCAAATAAAGACAGCTATTTCCTTGTCCGACCGTTCATACCAGCTTCCAATTAAAAAACTAATGATTATGCTACCTTTGCACGGTCAGAGTACCGCGGCCGTTCAACACCTCACTGGGCAGGCCAGACCTTAAATCATTATCAAAAGGCCATGTTTTTAATAAACAGGCAAGAAATAAATTTGCCGAATTCCTTAATTAAATCTCTCAACCCAAAAATCTATAATAGAACACTTAAATATACTAATTCAATCATTATCACACAAAATTCCCAATTAAATTTCCTATTCTTATAAAAAACCTAAATCTATAAAAATTATCTTAATCAAATTCTTGAAACAACTCACTATAAAAAATGAAAACTTCTATTCCTATTACAAATCAAGCTAAATTAATATTTTAGTAATTTACTAAAAAGCTTATCCCTCTTAGTATTACTTGACCACAAAATTAATTTTATAAAAAAATAAATTACAAGCCAGCTTAATTAAATTAATTTCTAAAAAAACTAGATATATTAAAGAACGACTAATATATAATTACAAAGAAAGTATTGAAAATAATTATTTTACAGTAAAATCTATACTTTCCTAGCCCTCCTAAATTCGAGACATTTTTATTCAAAACCTTTATTTAATAAACCCTGATACAAAAGGTACCACAAATAAAGTTTTCTTTTTCAATAATTAAATTTCCTATCACTATACTAATATACTATAATAAAAACTATCATTTCAAAGCAAATACTTAAACTCATAATTTCTTCTATTAAAATAATTTAAATAAACCTCAAATAATCAAATTAAACTGATTTTCACAGCCAACTTTTTAATGTAAATAAAATACTTATCACAAGCTCTAATTTGCCTTTCTAGGTACACCTTCCGGTACACCTACTATGTTACGACTTATCCCACCTTGTGGTGGGAGTGACGGGCGATATGTGCATATCCTAGAGCTAAAATCAAATAAATTAAATCATTTACTTTACTATCAAATCCTATTTATTGAAAAAATTTCATTCTTCAAACCATATAAATATATTCATTGTAACCCATCTCTCCTTATCCATCAACTGCACCTTGATCTGATTTATTATAAAATTATAAATACTGAACATTTTTCCCTCCAAAGATATTCAAATAACGACGATATACAAACTTAAAGAATAAGTTAAATTAATCGTGGATTATCAATTACAGGACAGGTTCCTCTAAATAGACTAAGACACCGCCAAATTTTTTAAATTTAAAGAATATACTAATACTTCTCAGGAATGTAAATTTACATTTTTAATAATAGGGTATCTAATCCTAGTCTAGTACTAAAATCTAATAGTCTCTCTCTACAATTCAAAATTCTACCAATCGCAAAATTTCACCTTATACAACTAGCAATCACAAACACTTGTGAAGATAACCATTTCCCGAACCAAACTCAGTGATACATCATGTTTAACCGCAACTGCTGGCACAAGATTTGTTTGTATCCTTATGAATATCTAATTCTAAGTCCCCTTAATCATTAAATTTAATCACTACAATAAATTTCCCAATTTCCTCTAGCCTAATCGGCGTATGTGTATTCACCATAAACCGAATTTTTAAAGCCACAATAAAACTTTTTTCCTATTTTTTTTTAAATTTAATGACCCAAAATCTTCAAACTCTATTTCTATGCTGCTCTCCCATTTCAAGAATACAAATTCCTATCACAAAATAACTTCAGGATTTCTAGTAAGAAAGTCTGAATTTTCGTGATCGAAAATTTAGTACAAATTTTTAGGTTTTTAAACAAAAAAAGTTAAAAAAATGCCACTTTTCATTTTAGGGGTATAGCTTTCATATTCAGTTCAATTGGGTCTCCAAAAAACTAAAAAATTTTTTCATTTTTCCCTGGGTGCCCTTACAGGCCAGGTCCAAAATTCCAAGGTCAATATTTCTCCCCTCGAAAAATGAGCAAAAAGTTGAACAAAATTGCACAAAATTATTTTGCCCTTCAAAAACCTTGTAAATTGCCTTCAAGCAAAAATCACCCCCCTGAAAATTGAAATTTTTTTCAAATCGCTTCGCAATTCTCGATCACTAAAATAACTTCAGGATTTCTAGTAAGAAAGTCTGAATTTTCGTAATCGAAAATTTAGTACAAATTTTTAGGTTTTTAAACAAAAAAAGTTAAAAAAATGCCACTTTTCATTTTAGGGGTATAGCTTTCATATTCAGTTCAATTGGGTCTCCAAAAAACTAAAAAATTTTTTCATTTTTCCCTGGGTGCCCTTACAGGCCAGGTCCAAAATTCCAAGGTCAATATTTCTCCCCTCGAAAAATGAGCAAAAAGTTGAACAAAATTGCACAAAATTATTTTGCCCTTCAAAAACCTTGTAAATTGCCTTCAAGCAAAAATCACCCCCCTGAAAATTGAAATTTTTTTCAAATCGCTTCGCAATTCTCGATCACTAAAATGACCCCAAAATTTTTCGTAAATAACCTCGAACTTTAGTATCCTAAAATTTGTACTAAATTAACCTAAATCACTTATTTTAAAACTTAAATCCATACCTATTTAAATAAGACATTAAATATTCCAGTACCTCATCTTCATCCCAAATGAAGCTAAGTCCCATACCCATATTTTTTATAAATCAAAGATTTTGGTATACTTAAACCTGCCTATTCAGCTAAATCCCATACCCATAATTTCTTAAAATCAAAGATTTTGGTACACACTAAAACTTATCTATTAAGCTAAGTCCCATACCCGTAACTTCTTAAGATCAAAGATCTTGGTACACACTTAAACCTGTCTATTTAGCTAAGTCCCATACCCATATTCTTCTCTTTAGATTGGAGATTCCAGTCAAACTAAAATAATTTCACTGTAAAATCAGGCTTCTCAGCCATAACCATTGAAATTTACACCCAATTTAAATTTGCCCAAATCAATCAGGTCCAATTTGTCTAGTCTCCCATCTATATTACCAAATATCGTAATTCCAATAAATTATCCACAATTTATCAACAAATTTAATAATCCATTATCATTATTTTCAATGCCCATTAAAAATAATCAATTATACTAAACTAGTCCAAATCTTAAACTAATATAACTATAAATAATTCAGGTACCCACCCAAATAATGCCCTTCATAGCTATAAAATTCAATAATTCTAAAACTAGCTCCTCAATAAAAAATGCCAAAATCTTTTAAATTTAATAATTTAAAACTGCCCAGTTCCAAATTCCTCAATCTAAGTATCCTCCTCCTATAAATTTCCCCCCAAAATCAAGTCAAGTCGCCCTCTCAACTCAATTATTTTTTTCATAAACCTAAATACTAAAATATCAAAGCTATTAACCTTGGAAAATCAAGATCCAATTATGAAGATTTCCTAAAAAAAAATAAAAATTCTCCTGCCCAGGGAGAATTTTTCTGCCCAAAAATTCTCCGCTTACTCAAAAAATCCTTATCCAAAATCCCTGTAAACCAACACCCCATAGTTACTTAAAACTTTTTTGAATACTTACATCTGATTAACCTATTTTACTCACCCCTTTAGAAAAACCTTTCACCTGATATTTTTTAGTGACAGCTGGTAAACCTTTTTTTCGCGGGAAAAATTTTCAAAATTTTGCCTCGGCCACTCAATAAAGGGCTATTTGTATATCTATTAAATTTTATACTAAAACCTATATGTATACTATGAAATAACATTTCATTTTAAAATAATTATCTATCATATAATAGCTTTGATATTTAAGTAAAGAGGAGTTTTTTTTTTTTAAAATATAAGGTTTTACTTATATTATATAAATTTATTCTCCTTATATAAGAGTTTACGATTGACGATAAGTATATTATCATAATTTATCAGTATATAGTCTTATTTTTATAATGTTATATATATATTATATATTTATAAATATGTTATATATCTATATATTTTATAAATCATACCTTACATATTTATTAAATATTGATATATTCTTTTTTCTTTATTTTTCTAGATTTCAGTAAACAAATGTCAATTATTATAATGTCTACATATATCGTAAACGTACTATACACTTATAAAGCATAAATTTTTATATTCTATATGTATCCCCCAATAATCTATATTTGCATATATATACAATATTTATTAATATATAAGGCATTTATATATATATATATATTTATATATGATCAACTTGGAAATTATTTATATAGGGCTGTTTTTAAACTTTATTTTTGGACCACGGTAGCGGAAGCTTGAAGAATACGTCTAAGGCAAAAAAACTGGTTCAAATTTTTTTAAAAAAAAAATGCAAAAATGTGCAAAATTTGCAACTTTTTTTGGAAGTGATTTTTTGCCATCTTGTCAATTTCCCATGGTGAATAAAAAATTGGTAGGGTTTTTTCCCGGGAAAAATTTTCAATTTTTGAACCTCAGGCTTTTACCTAAATAATTTTTCCGGCCTTTTACAAAATTTTTTCAGAAAAAAAAAAAAAAAAAAAAACTATGGGGAAGCCCGTAGCCCCCCCTAGATGCATCACCACCAATTTGCTGCCCATGCTCGCTCAAAAATTAAATAATTTCAGGGAGATCCCACAAATAAGGAAGCAAATGTCCATTCTACACAAACACACTCTCAGTACTGGTTCCTCGCGGAAATAATGATATAATGCACCTTTATCTCAAATCCTAGATGAATAGATTAAAGTTTAAGTATTCCCAATACTCTAGAACCTGCCAAAATTATATCCATCCATATTTAAAAAATATAATCATAAACCCTCTTCAACCTCAGAAAATATGGTTAAATAACACCTAATTGGCAATTTAATCTTCAGAAACCTTACACCTCCCAAAATAGGTATACCCGTGTACCGCCTCTTGGCGTTTCCTACTACCAAAAAATGAGGCCTGCGCCCCCATTTTTCTGTAGTAGCAAATCAACAAGAGTCGCTATTAACAGCTTATTTCTGTTAGTATTAAATACATTGGCTATTTAGGTTCAACACTACCCCTGTAAACAAGTAGTTTCTCTTTTAAATATAGTAGACCTTGCTAATTTTAAATTAGCAAAACTAATCTTTTAAAAAAAGTTTTATTGTTGCTTGTATAATACGTTTAAGCGAGTATCGCAAATAGAATAATATTTAAGCCCCCCTCAATGGGCACTCCTGACTGCCCA